TAAGAATTTTGATGTTTTTTAGTTAGAATTATTAATTAAAAATTAATAGCTATTTATTTGATTTTAAGTAAAAAATAAAAGAGAATTAATATTTATTTATTATTATATAAATGTTTATCTATATAATAATTATTTATTTAATGATAGAAATAATTATTTATTAATTAAATAATGATTTAATACATATTAATTAATTATTAGATTTTAAGTAAAAAATAAAAGAGAATTAATATTTATTTATTATTATATAAATGTTTATCTATATAATAATTATTTATTTAATGATAGAAATAATTATTTATTAATTAAATTATTTCGTAAAATCCATCTTTTTTTAATTTATGATATTAAAATTATAACATTTAATTTATGAATGGCCTCATAATTTAAATGTTAGATTTTTAGGCATAAATTCTTTTTTACTATTTAATTTGATATTTATTTATTTTTTATTTAAGAGATTATTTATCATAATTTTAAATTTGTTTTCATAAAACTTATCTTTTTCCTGATTTTTTTTCATTTTTAACACTAAAAAAAAAAAAATTAATAGTTTTATCCGCTTTATGGAATTATTTAGATACATAATAATTAGTTTTTGGAAAGTTAGTAGTTATTTAAAAATAATTATTTATTAAATTATTTCGTAAAATCCATCTTTTTTTTAATTTATGATATTAAAATTATAACATTTAATTTATGAATGGCCTCATAATTTAAATGTATGTTAGAATTTTTTAGGGGAGAAAATCGTTTTTACTATTTAATTTGATATTTATTTATTTTTTATTTAAGAGATTATTTATCATAATTTTAAATTTGTTTTCATAAAACTTATCTTTTTCCTGATTTTTTTTCATTTTTAACACTAAAAAAAAAAAAATTAATAGTTTTATCCGCTTTATGGAATTATTTAGATACATAATAATTAGTTTTTGGAGAATTAGTAGTTTACTTTTAGTTAAGTAAAAAATAAAAGAGAATTAATATTTATTTATTATTATATAAATGTTTATCTATATAATAATTATTTATTTAATGATAGAAATAATTATTTATTAATTAAATAATGATTTAATACATATTAATTAATTATTAGATTTTAAGTAAAAAATAAAAGAGAATTAATATTTATTTATTATTATATAAATGTTTATCTATATAATAATTATTTATTTAATGATAGAAATAATTATTTATTAATTAAATTATTTCGTAAAATCCATCTTTTTTTAATTTATGATATTAAAATTATAACATTTAATTTATGAATGGCCTCATAATTTAAATGTTAGATTTTTAGGCATAAATTCTTTTTTACTATTTAATTTGATATTTATTTATTTTTTATTTAAGAGATTATTTATCATAATTTTAAAACTTTTTTATAAAAGGTTTTATTTTTGTTAAAATAATTTTTATAGTTTTATATTATATATTATTTTTGATTTCTAAAAGATTAAATTGTAGTGGTATTTTTTGCTGGTCAAATTATTTTGGAGGCAGTGAATTTTTTATTTCTGGTTAATTTCGTGCCAGCATCCGCGGTTATACGTTTATAGGGGGAAAAATTATTGTTAGTTAATAGTATTATTTTAATTTGTTATGCTTTTTTTTTAATTTTTAGGTGAAATTATTTTTAATTTTAATGTATTTTATTTTATTCTATGAAATCTAGATTGTAAACAAGGATTAGATACCCTTTTATATTAGGTGTAATTTTTTACTTGGGTAGTACTAGTTATGTTCTTGAAACTTAAAAAATTTGGCGGTATTTTATTCTTTCCAGAGGAACCTGTTCTTTAATTGATAATCCACGATTTTATTTACTTATATTTGTAAGCAATTTTTATATCTCCGTCATAAGAATATTTTGTTAGAATAAATTTTCTTGGTTATTTAAGGTTAAAATGTCAGGTCAAGGTGAAATTTATGTATAAGTAGAAATGGGTTACAATAATATTATTTATATGGATAGTATGTGTTATATTATATTTGAAGGTGGATTTGGGAGTAAAAAAATTTTTATTAATTTTTTGATTTTAGCTCTAAAATATGTACATATCGCCCGTCGCTCTCATAATAATTTGAGATAAGTCGTAACATAGTAGATGTATCGGAAGATGTATCTAGAATTAAATCTAATTATAGTTCTATTAGGGAACATTTCATTTACACTGATAAAGTATCTGTGCAATTCAGTTTAATTTGATTTTTTTTCTTACTATTTTATTTTACTGTTTATTTATAAAAAGTATTTTTGTATTTAGTATTTAGATTGAAATATTAATATTAGTAATAGTTTATTTTTATTGTGAGAGAATGTTGAAATATTATGAAAAGTTTAAAATATAAAAGTATATTTTATTTATATTACCTTTTGTATCAGGGTTAATCTAATATATCATATTTATGTTTGTTTCTCGATTTTATAAGAGCTAATATTTTATTTTATTCAGTGTATCATAGTTGTTAATAATATTAATTAGAGGAGAAATTTCATTCGCTTATAATGGTATCTAGTTTTTTAAGAACTAAATTAAATTTAGTTTTAATTTTCTTACTTTTTTATTTTTAATAAAATTATTAATTAAAAGTTAAATGTAAAGGGATAAGCTTTTACTTTTGCTAAAAATATTATTTACATTAAAGATTTAGTAGGAATAGAATTTTCCTTCTTTATTAAATTATTTAATAGTGTATTTTTTATGAATTAAATTTATTTTTGTTTTAGTTTTATATTAAAATATTTTAGTTAATTTTATTTTAATAGTAATTATGATTAAATTAGTATATAATCTTGTTTTTATGAAAAAATTATAAAAATAATTTGGAGGAACTAGGCAAATATTATGCTCGCCTGTTTAACAAAAACATGTCTTTTTGTTTATATAAAAAGTCGGGCCTGCCCAGTGAGAGTATTAAACGGCCGCGGTATATTGACTGTGCAAAGGTAGCATAATCATTAGTTTTTTAATAGGAGGCTGGAATGAAAGGTTTAACGAAGTATAAACTATCTTATTTTTAAGATTATAATTTAATTTTTAAGTTAAAAAGCTTAAATTTTATTGGTGGACGAGAAGACCCTATAGAGCTTTACATTATTTATTTTAATAATATTTTGTTAATATTTAATTATTATTTTAATTGTTGTTTTGTTGGGGTGATAAATGATATTTGATTAACTTTAATTATTTTGTTTACATGATTATATGCTTATTTGATCCATTAATATTGATTATTAGATTAAGTTACCTTAGGGATAACAGCGTAATCTTCTTTAAGAGATCGAATCTACAAGAAGGCTTGCGACCTCGATGTTGGATTAAGATTATAATTAGGTGCAGTAGCTTAATTAATAGGTCTGTTCGACCTTTAAATTCTTACATGATCTGAGTTCAGACCGGTTTAAGCCAGGTCGGTTTCTATCCCCAATTTTATTATAGTTTTTAGTACGAAAGGACCATTATTATGAAATTTTTTTTCTTTTTGGTTAAAGTTAACTATTTTGGCAGAAGAGTGCCATGAATTTAGAATTCATATATGTAATTAATATTACAATTAGTACTTGTTGTTTAATAATTTTATTATTAATTTTGTGGGAGGGGTTGTTTTAATTGTTTTTGTTTTGATTTCTGTAGCTTTCTTAACTTTATTAGAACGAAAAATTTTAGGTTATATTCAACTCCGTAAAGGCCCTAATAAGGTAGGGTACTGTGGGATTATTCAGCCTTTTTCTGATGCTGTAAAATTGTTTAATAAGGAGCAAACTTTTCCTATAAGATCTAACTATTTACCTTATTATTTTTCTCCTGTATGTAGATTATTTATTTCTTTATTTTGTTGGTGTGTTATACCTTTTTATTTTGGTTTATTTTTTTTCAAGTTAGGTTTACTTTTTTTTTTATGTTGTACAAGTTTAGGGGTTTATACTGTAATAATTGCTGGTTGATCTTCTAATTCTATATATTCTTTATTGGGGGGGTTACGTTCTGTTGCTCAAACTATTTCTTATGAAGTAAGTTTAGCTTTGATTTTATTATCTTTTATTTTTTTATGTGAAGGTTATTCTTTATTTGATTTTAAGATTTTTCAAGAAGATATTTGATTTGTTTTTATTTCTTTACCTTTAATATTTATTTGATTTACTTCTTGCTTAGCAGAAACAAATCGTACTCCATTTGATTTTGCGGAGGGGGAGTCTGAATTAGTATCTGGATTCAATGTTGAATATAGAAGAGGAGGGTTTGCTTTGATCTTCATATCAGAATATGCTAGAATTTTATTTATGAGTATATTATTTGTAGTTATTTTTTTGGGATGTAAAATTGATTCTTTAGTTTTTTTTATTGAATTGGTTTTGGTTTCTTTTTTTTTTATTTGAGTACGTGGTACTTTACCACGATATCGTTATGATAAGTTAATATATTTAGCTTGGAAAAGCTTTTTACCTGTTGCTTTGAATTATTTAATTTTTTTTATAGGGTTGAAATTATTAATTTTTTATTTTATAGGTTAACGTATAGTTTTTAGTAAAACTAATAAGGTAATTATTCCTTTATCTTATGTTTTCAAAACATTTGCTTTTTGAAAGCTTATTAGTTTAGTTTATAATTTGATCTCAAGTTTTCATTATTATAGGATGAAGGATATAAAATATGAAATATATTATTGTTAGTACTTGTCCTATAATAATATATGGGTTTTCTACTGGTCGTGCTCCAATTCATGTTAATAAAATAACTGTACTTACTATTCTTCAATATATTATTTGATTTATTGGGTAGAATCTTAGTCTTCGATATTTACCACTGCATATGGGTAATATAAATAAGATTGTAATTGATCTTAATAGAGCAATCACTCCTCCTAGCTTGTTTGGAATTGAACGTAAAATAGCATAAGCGAATAAAAAATATCATTCTGGTTGGATATGAATTGGTGTTACTAAAGGGTTTGCTGGGGTAAAGTTATCAGGGTCACCGAATAAATAGGGATTAGTTGTTGATAGTAATAGAAGTATTATTATTAATGTTAAAAATCCTACGATATCTTTTCATGAAAAATATGGGTGGAATGGGATCTTATCTCCGTCTCTATTTAATCCTGTGGGGTTATTAGACCCTGTCTGGTGTAAAAAGAGTAGATGTACTATAGTAGCTGCTACTATAATGAATGGTAAAATGAAATGAAAAGAGAAAAATCGTGTTAATGTGGCGTTATCTACAGCAAATCCTCCTCATACTCATTGTACTAATATTGTTCCTAAATATGGGATGGCTGATAAAAGGTTGGTAATTACTGTAGCACCTCAAAAAGATATTTGTCCTCATGGTAAAACATAACCTATAAATGCTGTTGCTATAATAATAAATAAGATTATAATCCCAATAAACCACGTATATTTATATTTATATGAGCCATAGTAAATATTACGTCCAATATGTAAGTAGATACAAATAAAAAATATTGAGGCCCCATTTGCGTGTAATGTTCGTAGTAATCATCCATTATTTACATCACGACAGATATGATTTACGCTATAAAATGCTATATCAATATTTGATGTGTAGTGTATTGCTAAAAATAATCCGGTCAAAATTTGAATAATTAAGCAAAGACCTAAGAGAGAACCAAAATTTCATCAAATTGAAATATTCGAGGGTGAGGGTAGGTCAATTAAAGCATTATTACCTATTTTAATAAGTGGGTTAGAATTTCGTAATGGTTTATTCATTAATTTTTAGCTCGTAGGGGTCCTTGATTATATTCGGTAACTTTAACTACTACTGTTAATGTTAAGAGTAAATATAATACTATAATAATGGTTAAAATATTGTTTGGGTAATTAAATATATTCAAGTTTATTCTATTATTAAGTTTGGTAATTTCTATACTTTCTTCCGAGTTATTATTTATCATGAATGGGTCTAAGACCATTAAAGGAGAAATAATGATAATAATTATATTTAAAATTATAAAGAAATTTTTATTTTTTATAAATATATCATTAGATGCTACACTAGTTATATAAATAAATAAAATTAATATTCCTCCTAAAAACACTAAGAATAAAATATAAGAAAATCATGAATTTATAGATATACTAGATGTGATAACACAGATTGACGTTGTTTGTACTAATAATACTATACCTATTGATATAGGGTGTTTTATAAGGAAAAAGAATACACTATTAATAAGTCTGAATATTATTGAGATCATATGTCTTATCAGGAAATAGTTTAAATAAAATGATAATTTTGGGTGTTATAGATAAGTAGTATTACTTTTTTCTGAAAAGGTAATAGTTTTGAGGAGGGGAAGGAGAGAGTTAGGAGTATTACAGTTATTAGGAGAATTCTTATCTCAATTTTGATTTACAAGATCAATGTTTATTAAACTACTATAACTTAATGTTGACTATATATAAGTGATTTTTTATGTCTTTTTTTTTTTCTGGTTTATTTTCTTTCTTTTCTAAAAAAAAACATTTGCTTTCTACTTTATTTAGACTTGAATTTATAGTATTATCCGTATTTTTTTATATGTTTGTATTTTTAATTTTTAATTATTATGATCTTTATTTTCTTATTTATTTTTTAACATTTAGAGTTTGTGAAGGTGCTTTGGGGTTGTCTATTTTGGTTTCTATAATTCGTAGACATGGTAGAGATTATTTTATTATATTTAATATATTACAATGTTAAAGTTTATTTTTTTTGTAATTTTTATGATCCCTTCATGTTTTTTTGTTAATTATTGATTGGTTTTATCTTTTTTGTTTTTTGGTTCTTTATTATTTTTTCTTTTTGGTTATTTAAATTTTTTTATTGTTAATTTGGATTATTATTTTGGAATAGATATATTGAGTTATGGTTTATCTTTATTGAGATTTTGAGTTTGTTGTTTAATAATTCTGGCTAGAGCAAATATTTATTTATATAGGGTTAATATTTATTTATTTTTGTTAATAGTTATAATTTTATTATTATTTCTTATTTTGTCTTTTTTTAGAAGTAGAATATTTATGTTTTATTTATTTTTTGAAAGTTCTCTTATTCCAACTTTTTTTTTAATTCTTGGTTGAGGTTATCAACCTGAACGTATACAATCTGGTATTTATTTACTTTTTTATACATTATTTGCTTCCTTACCTTTATTAGTTTCTTTGTTTAATTTGTATTGTGTAGTTAATACTATAAATATTTATATATTTTTTTCTTTTTTTAGAATGAATAATTTTGGTATTTATGTTTATATTTCTTTGATTTTTGCCTTTTTGATTAAAATGCCTATATTTATATTTCATTTATGATTACCTAAAGCTCATGTAGAGGCCCCTGTTTCCGGGTCTATAATTTTAGCTGGAGTTTTACTTAAATTAGGGGGTTATGGAATGTTACGTATTTTTTCTCTTATTTTTTTTATGAATGTTTATTTTAATTTTCTAATTGTAGGTATTAGTTTATTAGGTGGAATTTTAGTAAGTTTTATTTGTTTACGTCAGGTTGATTTAAAATCATTGATTGCTTATTCTTCTATTGCTCATATAGGGATTGTTATTGTTGGGATTATAACAATAACTTATTGGGGATTAAATGGAGGTTATGTTTTAATGATTGCCCATGGTCTTTGTTCTTCTGGTATGTTTTGTTTGGCTAATATTTCTTATGAACGTATTGGTAGACGTAGATTATTTTTAAATAAGGGCTTAATTAATTTAATACCTAGTATAACTTTATGATGATTTTTTCTTTGTTCTTCTAATATAGCTGCTCCTCCTACTTTAAATTTATTAGGAGAGATTAGTCTTTTTAATGGTATTTTATCTTGAAATTGGTTATCCGTTTTTGGTTTAATATTTATTTCTTTTTTTAGAGCTGGTTATACTTTATATTTATATTCTTTTTCCCAACATGGGAAAATTTATTCTTGTTTATATAGTATTATTTCAGGATATTATCGTGAATATTTATTATTATTTTTACATTGATTTCCAATTAATATTTTTATTTTAAATGTAAATTTAATGTTTGCTATGTTTTATTTAAGTAGTTTAATTAAAAATAACGTTTTGTGGTATCGTTGATATAATTCATTTTATCTTAATTAATTAACTGACGTTTAAAAATTTGTATTGTTGTTTTTTTTATTTTGTTTTTTATTAGATTATCTTGTTTTTTTGTTGGGTTGAATTTCTGTTTATTTAAAACATGTTATTTTATTGATTGAGAAGTATTGAATTTAAATACTATTTCTATTACAATAACTATATTGTTTGATTGAATATCTTTAATTTTTTTAAGTTATGTATTTTTTATTTCTTCCATAGTGGTTTTGTATAGAAATGATTATATGGAAGGGGATCCTTATTTGGTTCGTTTTATTATTTTAGTAATTTCTTTTATTTTTTCTATAATATTACTAATTATTAGACCAAATATAGTTTCTATTTTATTAGGTTGAGACGGTTTAGGGTTAACTTCTTATTTATTAGTAGTTTATTATCAAAATTTCAAGTCTTATAGTGCTGGGATATTAACTGTATTGTCAAATCGATTAGGAGATGTGGCTTTTTTAATCTCTATTTCTTGAATATTAAATTTTGGCTCTTGGAATTTCATTTTCTATGTTGATATATTTAGATTTTTATTGGAGGCAAGGGTTTTGTCTTTTTTGGTAATTTTTGCTGCTATAACTAAAAGTGCCCAAATTCCTTTTTCTTCTTGATTACCGGCTGCTATAGCAGCTCCTACTCCTGTTTCTGCTTTAGTACATTCTTCTACTTTAGTCACGGCTGGTGTTTATTTAATGATTCGTTTTAATTGCTTAATTGTTAGTACTGGTTATTGTAAATACCTTTTGTTTATTGGTGGTATAACAATATTTATATCTGGTCTTGGGGCTAATTTCGAGTTTGATTTGAAAAAAATTATTGCTCTTTCTACTTTAAGTCAATTAGGTTTAATAATAAGAACTTTAAGAATAGGGTTTTGTAATTTTGCTTTTTTTCATCTTTTAACTCATGCTTTATTTAAAGCTCTTTTATTTATGTGTGCTGGTGTAATAATTCATAATTTATGTGATAATCAGGATATTCGTTGTATGGGGGGTTTATTATATTATTTACCTTTTACATCTGTATGTTTTTGTGTTTCTAATTTAGCATTATGTGGTATACCTTTTTTAGCTGGATTTTATTCAAAAGATTTAATTTTGGAAATAAGCCTTTTTGGGTTATTAAATTTATTTAGTTTTTTTTTTATTTTTGTTTCTTCTGGTTTTACAGTTTGTTATACTGTTCGTTTGATTTATTATATTATATTGGGTGGGGTTCATTTATCTAAATGTGTGAATATTAATGAAGGTTTATATATGCTTAAGAGAATATTAAGTATAGTTTTTATAGTTGTTATTAGTGGTAGATTCCTTTCTTGATTTATTTTTCCATACCCATTTATGATTAATTTGCCTTTATTTTTAAAAGTTTTAGTTTTATTATTAAGATTAGCTGGCATTATTTTAGTTTATTTACTTTTTTATTCTTCGTATAATTGTTCATTATTTTCTTTATATTTTTATACCTCTACTCTTTTCTTGGGAATGATATGATTCATACCTTATGTTAGTACTCAAAGAATTAGATTACCTTTTTTAAGTTTGGGTAAATTTTTACTTAAAAGTTTTGATTATGGTTGATGTGAGTTATTTGGTGGTCAAGGTTTATTTAATTTGTTACGTTGTGTTTCAGGGTTTATTCAATTTTTACAGTTAAATTTAATTAAAACCTATTTAATATGATTTATTATTTTTGTTTTTATTATTTTAATATTTTTTTATCCGAGTAGCTTAAATTTTTAAAGCTTTACATTGAAGCTGTAATTATAATAGATATATTCTCTGATAATATTTACAAAATAAAAGTTTATTTTTACATTGAAAATGTAATGTTTTTTTTAAACTATATAAATGAAGGATAATAACGGATTTGAACCGTTAAAAGGTTAAGTTAGCGGCTTACTATTTATTTATCCTTTTAATTGGAATATAATTTTCAGTTTAATCATTAACAATGATATGCCTCTATTTTGGCTTCAATTAAATGAAGGCATTTATGCCAATTGCCAGGTCGAAGCTGGTTGTGAGGTTTCACTTTTCATTTAAGATAAATTGATATTTCAATACTTTCTGAATGCAGAACAGATGTTATTTTTAACTATTATCCTAATTAGTTCAGTCAAGGGCTCCTTGGTATCACTCATAATACAATCCTAATAATAAGATTAAAATAAAAAAGGTAAATGTAACTGTCCATATAGTTAATGAAGAATTTATTATTGTTTGTATAGTAGGCAAGATGATTGCAATTTCCACATCAAAAATTAGAAAAATAACTCCAATTAAGAAAAATTTTAATGAAAATGGGATCCGTGCTACATGAAATGGGTCAAATCCACATTCGAATGGAGTTATCTTTTCTTGATCGAGAATTATTTTTTTTGATAAGATTGTTGCAATTAATATGATTAATATAGATAAACAAATTGAAATTGTTCTTATTATTATTATTATATTCAATATTTATTCTGATAATATCAGTCTTTTTGATTGGAAGTCAATTATACTTACTATATTAAATAAATAACTACCTCATCAATAAATTGAAATATAAAGAAATAGTCATACTACATCTACAAAATGTCAATATCATGCTGCTGCTTCAAATCCGAAATGATGATTTGAAGAGAAATGGTTTATGTTATGCCGTAATAAGCAAATTAATAAGAAAATTGTTCCAATGATAACATGTATTCCATGAAATCCAGTTGCTACAAAAAATGTAGAACCATATACGGAATCTGCTAAGGTAAAAGGAGCTTCAAAATATTCAAATATTTGAAGTATTGTAAAGTATAATCCCAATAATACTGTGAAGAATAATCCTTGTATTGCTTGTGATTTATTATTTTCTATTAATCTATGATGAACTCATGTTACTGTAACACCTGATGCTAAAAGTATTGAGGTGTTTAGTATGGGAATTGAAATCGGATCAAATGGAACTACTCCCTTAGGGGGCCAAATAGTTCCTAATTCTACTGTGGGTGATAATCTTCTGTGAAAATAAGCTCAAAAAAATGAGAAAAAAAATAATACTTCTGATGTAATAAATAAAATTATTCCTCATCGTAATCCATTCACTACTGAATGAGTATGTAAGCCTTGTATAGTTCTTTCTCGTGAAATATCACGTCATCATTGTATTATAGTTAAAATAGTTAAAATAGCTCCTATAATTATAAGTTGGGTTATATAAATGTGAAATCATATTACTAATCCTGTTACTATAGATATAGCTCCAATTGCTCCTGTTAATGGTCATGGGCTTTGGTCTACTAGGTGGAAAGGGTGGTTTTGATGCTTTGACATTAATTTACTTCTCTAGAGTAGAGTGTTCTTAATACAGCAAAAACATAAGATTGAATTATGGCTACGGCGGATTCTAATATTAGTAAAGTTACTTGAATAATTAATAAAATAGATAAAACTATATATGAAATCGATGATCCTGTATTTCCTAATAATGTTATTAATAAATGTCCGGCAATTATATTTGCTGCTAATCGTACTGCAAGGGTTCCTGGACGGATTATGTTTCTAATTGTTTCAATTAATACTATAAAAGGTATTAATAATGGTGGAGTACCTTGAGGTAATAAATGAGTAAATATATGTTGTGTATTATTAACTCACCCATATAATATAAATCTTAATCATAAAGGTAAGGATAGAGTTAGAGTAAAAGATAAATGTCTTGATCTTGTAAAAATATAAGGGAATAACCCTATGGAATTATTAAATAAGATTAATGAAAAAACTGAAATGAAAATAAATGTTCTTCCATTAAATGCTTTAATCGTTAAAAGTGTTTTAAATTCTTTATGTAAAGTTGATATAATAATATTACATATTAAGGTTATTCGATTAGGAATCATTCAATATATTATTGGAATAATAATAATTATTATTATTGTAGATAATCAATTTATTGAAGTATTAATTATAGATGTTGGATCAAATACTGAAAATAAATTTGTTATCATTTTCAATTTATATATTTAGACTTATTATTTAATGTTAATAATTTTGTTGTCTTAGGGGGGTATATGAAATAATTTATTATTATTATTATGAATAATATGATTGTAAAGAATATAAATAACATTGTTCAATTTATTGGTGCTATTTGTGGGATTAAAGGACACTATTTATGATAGTAATATTAATTTGACATTTTAATGTTATTATTTAACTAATCCTTTCATTAAGAGTATAACGTTAAATTACTATATTTTGGTTTAAGAGACCATTACTTACTTTCAGTCACTTAATGAAATTTTTTCTATTCTTTTGATTCAGTTAATAAACGATTTTGTATTAATACTTTCAATAGTAATAGGTATAAATCTATGATTTGCTCCACAAATTTCAGAACATTGCCCATAGAATAAGCCAGGCTTATTTATAAAGAAACTAGTTTGATTAATTCGTCCTGGAGTTGCATCTACTTTTACACCTAAAGAAGGCACTGTTCATGAGTGTAGTACATCTGCTGCTGTAATAATAATTCGTGTTTGTGCTTGTATAGGTAAGATAATTCGATTGTCTACTTCTAAATTTCGAAATAGTTCATTATTTAATTCATTTTCTGAAACTATATAAGAATCAAATTCAATTTGATTGAAATCTGAATATTCATAACTTCAATATCATTGATGTCCAATAGTTTTTAATGTAATTGAAGGTTCGTTGATTTCATCTATTAAGTATAATAATCGTAGTGATGGTATGGCAATTATAATTAATACAAATACTGGTAAAATTGTTCAAATTGTTTCGATTTTTTGACCATCTAATAAATTTAGATTTATTTGTTTATTTAAGTTTATTGATATTATTACATAACTTACTATTATTGTAATAATTAATAGAATTATTATGGTATGATCATGAAAGTAAATTATTTGTTCTATTATTGGAGATATTGCTTCTTGAAAATTTAATTGTGCTCATGTTGCTATTTTTAATGGGAGATTATTTTTCCATTAATGAAGCTTAAATTCATAGCACTTTTCTGCCACATTAAAATTTAAATATAATTGGTAATTCAGAATAACTATGTTCAGATGGGGGGGTTTCTTGAATTCATTCAATTGAAGAATTTATTGCATTTGGTGATAAAATTTGACGTTGTGTTCTTATTCTTTCTCAAATAATGAATATTAGAAAAATAACTCCAATTATTGAAATAGATCTTCCTATGCTTGATACCACATTTCAAGTAGTAAAAGAATCTGGATAATCTGAATATCGTCGTGGTATTCCTGCAAGGCCAAGAAAGTGTTGGGGAAAAAATGTCAAGTTTACCCCAAAAAATATAATTATAAATTGGGTTTTTAGTATTTTTGTATTTATTGTAGTTCCAGTAAATAACGGAAATCAATGTACTATTCCTCCTATAATAGCAAATACAGCCCCTATTGATAAAACGTAATGAAAATGTGCTACTACATAATAAGTATCATGTATTACAATATCAATAGATGAGTTAGCTAATACTACTCCAGTTAATCCACCTACTGTAAATAAGAAAACGAATCCTAATGCTCATAGTAAAGATGGACTGTAGTTTAATTGTGCTCCATGTAGTGTAGCTAATCAACTGAAAATTTTAATTCCTGTTGGAACAGCAATAATTATTGTAGCTGAAGTAAAATATGCACGAGTATCCACATCTATTCCTACTGTAAATATATGATGAGCTCATACTACAAACCCTAGAATTCCAATAGCTACTATTGCATAAATTATTCCTAATATTCCAAAAGTTTCTTTTTTACCTCTTTCTTGAGCAATAATGTGTGAAATTATTCCAAATCCCGGTAAAATTAGAATATAAACTTCCGGGTGTCCAAAGAATCAAAATAAATGTTGATATAAGATAGGATCTCCTCCTCCTGCTGGATCAAAAAATGATGTGTTAATATTTCGATCCGTTAATAGTATGGTGATTGCACCAGCAAGAACTGGTAATGATAATAATAATAATATTGCAGTAATAATTACTGATCATACAAATAATGGTATTTGATCGATTTTAGTTCCTGGTGATTTTATATTAATTACTGTGGTAATAAAATTAATTGCTCCTAAGATCGAAGATACACCTGCTAGATGTAGCGAAAAAATGGTTAGGTCTACAGATGCTCCTGCATGTGCGATAGCTCCGGCTAAAGGAGGATACACTGTTCAACCAGTACCTGCTCCTCTTTCTACTATTCTTCTAGCTAATAAAAGAGTTAATGATGGAGGTAGTAATCAGAATCTTATATTATTAAGGCGCGGAAATGCTATATCTGGTGCTCCTAATATTAAAGGGACTAATCAATTTCCAAAACCTCCAATTATGATAGGTATTACTATAAAAAAAATTATTACAAATGCATGAGCCGTTACAACTACATTATAAATTTGATCGTCACCAATCAATGATCCTGGGTATCCTAGTTCTACTCGAATTAATATACTTAACGCTGTTCCTACTATTCCTGATCATGTACCAAATAATAAATACAAAGTTCCAATATCTTTATGGTTTGTAGAAAATAATCACTGTCGCATTTTTAAGTTGTTCATTTTATGGACGATTATTTATTACAGTAAAATGGTTGAGAAATAAACAATAGATTGTAAATCTATTTACGAGGATAGACTCCTCTTTTGCTAGATTTTATAGTCAAAGTAGATGATGTTAGATTGCAATTCTAAAGTTGTATAATGTGCTAAAATCTAAAAGGGTTTACTTTTGATTATAGCTTTGAAGGCTATTTGTTTAATTAACATAAGATTTTAATAAATATTGAAAATGGAAATAAGAGGAATTCTTGATAATGAGATAATTATAGATAAATAAATTATTGATTTATTTTTATTTTCAAAAATTCATTGGTTTATTTGATTATTTAATATAAATCCTCTATAAGCTATTCGTATATAAAAATATAATGTAATTATAGTTGTTATAATTAATGTTATTGTGATTATTTTACAATCCAAGTTTAATGCATTTTGAATAACTACTCATTTAGGTAGAAATCCTAAAAAGGGAGGTAATCCTCCAAGAGATAATACTCTTAAGAGTAGTGTAAATTTGTATTTATATTCTATATTTATAGAGTATAATTGATTTACATGATAAATTGAATTTATATTTAGTAAAATTAAAACTGCTAAATTAATTAATATGTACATGATGAAATATATAATTCAATATCATGTACTTATTAAAATAGTTAATAATATTCAACCTAAATGTCTAATTGAAGAATATGCTATTAATTTTCGAACTGATGTTTGATTTAATCCTCCAATAGTACCTACTATTACTCTTATTATAATTATAATACTTGTGAATGTATTTATTGTCAATAGATAACTTGTTATTATTATTGGGGCAACTTTTTGCCATGTTATTATTAGCAAACAATTATATCATAATATTCCTTGTATTACACTTGGGAATCATAAGTGGAAAGGTGGTAATCCTATTTTAATAAATAAAGAAAGTAATAGGATTACTTTAGTTAAATTATTAATTAGTATATCTGTAATTAAAATAGTTACTATAATTATTATAGATGCTATAACTTGTACTAAGAAATATTTTATGGAAGACTCTCTTTCAAGTGGATTTTTTCTATTAATAAAAGGAATAAATGATAATAAATTAATTTCTAGTCCAATTCATATAATTATTCATGATTTAGATCTAATAGTTATTAGAGTCCCTAAAATTAATGTAGATAAAAACAATAATTTTGATAAATTTGATAATATTAAAAAAAGAAGGATTATACCTTCATATACAGGGTATGAACCTATTAGCTTAATTAGCTTATCTTTTTATTTCTTGGTGTATTGATGCACGAAAATTTTTGATATTTTTAGATCAGGTGAGTTCTGTAAGAAATAAAGGTAAATTAATTACATATTTCATTCCATCAAAATGATCCTTTTTAAGGTACTTTATT